TTTCCATTGAATGAATAACGGATCCGGATCCTAAAAATAATAATGCTTTGGAATAAGCATGAGTAACCAAATGAAATAAAGCATTTCGATAAGACCCCATACCCAGAGCTAACATCATATAACCCAATTGAGACATTGTGGAATAAGCTAAGCCCCTTTTAATGTCTTTTTGAGCAAGAGCTAAAGTCGCTCCTAATAATACTGTTATTATTCCTATCAATGCGATAAAATTCATTATATAGGGTATAACTATGAAAAGAGGAAGAAGACGGGCTACAAGAAAAATTCCCGCGGCTACCATAGTAGCAGCGTGGATAAGAGCCGAAATAGGGGTAGGTCCCTCCATGGCATCAGGTAACCATACGTGAAGTGGAAATTGTGCAGATTTAGCAATTGCACCGGTAAATAATAGAACAGCACATAAAGTAGCAAATATCAAATTAACCTCATTTTTCGAAATCAAATTTTTGAATATTTCAAATAAATCTCGAAATTCGAAACTGCCAGTTATCCAATAAAAACCTAAAATTCCTAATAATAAACCAAAATCGCCTAAACGATTAGTTACAAACGCTTTTTGGCAAGCATTTGCCGCAGCAGGTCGTGCAAACCAAAATCCTATTAATAGATAAGAACACATTCCAACCAATTCCCAAAAAATATAAATTTGTATCAAATTTGAACTAGTAACTAATCCTAACATGGACGTACTGAAAAAACTCATATAAGCAAAAAATCTCAAATATCCTTGGTCATGAGACATATAATTATCACTATAAATAAGAACCATAATTCCAACAGTAGTGATTAATATTGACATAATAGAAGTAAGTGGGTCGATTAAGTAGCCGAATTCTAAAGAAAAATCATTATTAATGGTCCAAGACCATAGATATTGGTAGATAGAACTTCTATTGATTTGTTCAATAGACAAATTGATTGAAAAAATCATGACTATACTTAACAATAAAATACTCTGAAAAGCCCACATACGACGAAGATTTTTTGTTGCTGTCGGAAAAAGAAGAAGTCCCACTCCTATTAACATAGGAACCATAAGTGGAAGCAAAGGTATGATCCACGCATATTGATATGTCTGTTCCATAAAAAGTTTTTTAATTTTTACTTAATTAATTGTTTACGATTCGCCGGATCTTTGAAAGAAGTCAATAGAAAATAAAGATATGCATTAACTTAAACGAACTTCAATATTATTTAATAATTTTCAATTTTAAATTATTCTGAGTCTCTGCGAAATACTTCAAATATTCAAATCAAGAAGTTCTAATTGGTCAAATTATATAAGCAAGATTGATTACAAATGTCCAAATTCAAATTAATATAAACAAAGGAAATTGGGTTTTTTCATTTCATTAAGCAGGAGTGAGGTTTATATCTTACACTTTAGAAATTTCTTATGAAATAAGAAATCAAATGTAGAACAACGACACTCGACAAAAAGAAATAGAATAAAGAGTCTTTTCAATTCTTATAAGTTTAAGTTCAATCAATTCAATTTACACGGCACGGTAGCTTCTCTAGATATAGCTTGAAATAAAAATGCGAAATAAAAAAAATAACATATCTTTTATCCTATAGCTAGATTTCTTTTTATGAAGAAAACTGAATATTAGGTAGAGAATAAATAGATAATGAACAATAAGCAATGATTACACTAGATGTCTTTCACATCCAGCTAAACTAATAAGTAATTTATTCATTTTTAAATGGCAGTTCCAAAAAAACGTACTTCTATATCAAAAAAACGTATTCGTAAAAATATTTGGAAAAAGAAAGGGTATTGGACAGCGTTAAAAGCTTTTTCGTTAGGAAAGTCTCTTTCTACAGGAAAGTCAAAAAGTTTTGTTGTGCGACAAACAACTAAATAATAAAAAAGGTTGGAATAATATAAATCAACTTAACCGCAAAATTGATTCATTTTTTTTATCAAAACTTCAAATTAATGATTTTCATTACCTATTCTTATTGAACTCATCAATACTATGATATTTTTTTATTTAATTTCTAAAAAAAATTTAAAATAATAAAAATATTGACAAAACAAACAAAAAAATAAAAACAAGATACAAAGTTCCCTCTCCTTTTAGTAAATTTTATAATTTACAAGGGAGGGGTCTTATTTACCCATCAACTTAATTTTGTTTCTCGCAATTCCAATAAAAAAACTTTTTTTTTTCAGTTCTATAACCCTTGATAAGAACAGAACTGTAGAGTTACACGAATGTCAGGAAAACACAAAACGAATGAAAGTCCTAAGTGAAGTTAACTAAAATATAAAACTGAAACAATGAACCTTCAAATTATCATTTAAACAAATTTTTATTCATTAATTCTAAATTTTCCTTAAAAAAAAAATATTGCACTAAATTAACTTCTTTCAATCTCGACGATTGCTTATTCATAGGCTATTATGAGTTGAAGACAAGCCGCTATGGTGAAATTGGTAGACACGCTGCTCTTAGGAAGCAGTGCTAGAGCA